TAATGGAGACAGTTTTTCTATCAATTTTGATATTGAAACTCATATTTTTGAGGTTGAGAACGGTCGTTCTTTTCTGAGTGAACTAGAATCTAGTTATCGCAATTTTAGTTATATGAATAGTGGATCTACGGGCGAAGATTCTTTATACAATCATGACATGTATGATACTCAATCTAGTTAGAATAATAACATTACTAGTTGCATTGATAGTTATCTTCAGTCTCAAACCTGCGTTGATACGACCACTGTAAGTGATAGTAGTGACAGTTACATTTCCGAGCGCGTTTTTGATAAAGGTAGAACTAGTAGTGAAAGCGGTAGGTCCCGTATACAAACCCGCGGGAAGAGTAGTGATTTAACTCTAACAGAAAGCTATAACGATCTCGATGCAACTAAAAAATGCAAGCATTTGCGGGTTCAATGTGAAAATTGTTATGCATTAAATTATAAGAAATTTTTGAAATCAAAAATTTGTGAACAATGCGGATATCATTTTCAAATGAGTAGTTCAGAAAGAATCGAAGTTTTGATCGACCCCGGCACTTGGGATCCTATGGATGAAGACATGATCTCTCTGGATCCCGTTGGATTTCATTCGGCGGAGGAGCCTTATAAATAAAGATCGTATTGATTCTTATCAAAAAAGGGCAGGATTAACCGAGGCTGTTCAAACAGGCGTAGGTCGACTAAACGGTATTCCCGTAGCAATCGGGGTTATGGATTTTCAGTTTATGGGGGGTAGTATGGGATCCGCGTGTGGGGGAGAAAATCGCCCGTTTGGTTGAGTACGCTACCAATTAATTTCTACCTCTTATTATAGTGTGTGCTTCGGGAGGGGCACGCATGCAAGAAGGAAGTTTGAGCTTGATGCAAATGGTTAAAATATCCTCTGCCTTGATATATATGATTATAAAGCAAATCAAAAGTTATTATATGTATCAATCCTTACATCGCCTACCGCTGGTGGGATAACCGCAAGTTTTGCTATGTTGGGAGATATCATTATTGCCGAACCAAATTCCTACATTGCATTTGCGGGTAAAAGAGTAATTGAACAAACATTGAATAAAACAGTACCCGAAGATTCACAAGCGGCTGAATATGTATTCCATAAGGGCCTATTCGACCTAATCGTACTACGTAATCTTTTAAAAAGCGTTCTGATTGAGTTATTTAAGTTCCACGCTTTCTCTCCTTTGAATTCCAATTCAATCAAGTAGAGTACACTAAGTTCAATTATTTTATTTGTAACAACCAAGCGGATAGCTCTTTTTTACCTAGATTACTAATTAAGATTAACAAGTCTCTATCATCATCAACAAGATAAAAGCGCTATTTTTGCCTTTTATGAATTTAGGCAAATAAAACGAATTTCGTCTTACGTATATAATTATAATTAATTATAAAAAAGATAGATATACAGTTTTGTATCTTTCTCCATCTCCCGAAAACCCCATTTCACTAAAAATAAAAATTCCGGTTGTGTCGCATTCTAACAAATCTTTCGAGAATTTGTAAGAAACCCGTTCTTTATTACTTTATATTATCAAATTAGAAGACAAGAATAAAACACAAAGAAATGAATATAATCAAGTTGATTATCATATATATCTTTCGTGTAGATAGATGAATAAGTCCATTTATTGAATTCTACGTTCCTTGGACTTATTTCGACTTAGTGTATCACTTAGATTAGATATGTAGAGACTTATATATCGAATAAGAATTTTCAAATTGAATTAATTAATAATAACTACGAATTTATAATAATTACAATTCTTAATTATAATCAATATAAAATATGATATTTAATAAAAAAAACAGGTGCAAATACAAATAGTAAATCAAGGTACCCATTTTATGACAACTTTTAATTTTCCCTCTATTTTTGTCCCTTTAGTAGGCCTAGTATTTCCAGCAATTGCAATGGCTTCCTTATTTCTTCATGTTCAAAAAAACAAGGTTGTTTAGATCTGAGGAGCCCAACCTTATCTGTTTTTTTGGAAACTTATACTTGTAGCATAACACAGATATTTATTGCGGGAAATGAAATATGGTATAACATGTGATTTCCGCCGAACATAAAAGAAAAAGCTCTTATGCCGGCAGAAAATGATCTATGGGTAAATGAATTCTAGCTAGTTTTAAATAGATCAGGATCGCCCGATGCCGAAAATGTAAAGTTGGTGGATCTATATGTATATCAATAATGTATATTGGGATCCTACGAAGGGTATGGTATTATTTTAGATCTAACCAATTTGATGAATTACTCCTAAAGGTTCTCATCAAACTAGTGCTAGTTCATACCAAACTAGTGCTAGTTGATGAAAGTTTCTTCGGAAACAAAATAAAGTCAAAACCATTTGGGGTATTCTCTCAATTCCAATAAAATGCAATCGGATCAAGTATGGGTTGGAGATCAGAACATATATGGATAGAACTTATAACGGGGTCTCGAAAACTAAGTAATTTTTGCTGGGCCCTTATCGTTTTTTTAGGTTCATTAGGATTCTTATTGGTTGGAACTTCCAGTTATCTTGGTAAAAATTTGATATCTTTTGTTCCGCCGCAGCAAATCATTTTTTTTCCGCAAGGGGTCGTGATGTCTTTCTACGGGATCGCGGGTATCTTTATTAGTTCCTATTTGTGGTGCACCATTTCCTGGAACGTAGGTAGTGGTTATGATCGATTCGATAGAAGGGAAGGAAAGGTTTGTATTTTTCGTTGGGGATTTCCTGGAAAAAATCGTCGTATATTCCTACGATTCCTTATAAAAGATATTCAATCCGTTAGAATAGAAGTTAAAGAGGGTATTTATGCCCGCCGTGTCCTTTATATGGACATCCGAGGCCGGGGGGCTATTCCGTTGACCCGTACTGATGAGAATTTGACCCCGCGAGAAATTGAAAAAAAAGCCGCGGAATTGGCCTATTTCTTGCGCGTACCAATTGAAGTCTTTTGAGAAAAAGAGCTGGGGTTTGAAAAATGAATGCTTTCTCGGCAGGAGGGAAAAAACGCAAGAATCCTCTTTTTTCTATAACATAGCTTAACTGAAGTTTCGCCAGAACGTTCAGTCCAGCTAAAGCCAACGTATATAGAACAACCATAAAACAAAACAACTTTTTTGTGGTTTTTTATGCGTATCCAAATCCATGCAACTCAATTGAAATAAGTAAGAAATTGAACTACTAGATTCAATCCATTTCATATATCAAACAATTTCGAAAGAAAGGAATTGTTCTTTTTTTTTTTTTTAGTTCAATATTTGTTGGAAGTGATACTTTAGGTAAATCATATCTTGTCAATTTTGGTTTTGTCAACCGACCTTTTATTTTACCCTTTCATTAGAATTTTTTCGAAATATTGAAGATTTTGAGACGAAAGAACTCCCTTTCGTCTCAAAATCTCCAATAATATTCATTCCTTAAAGTTAAAGTAAGGCACTTTTTAGGTCATTCATCAAAAGGAAACACTTGTTTGGAATTTTCTGAATTGAGATTTTTGGAAACACGATTTTGAATTATTTCTTCATTTTAATTCGAAGCCGAGTCTATTTATGTATTCTTTCTCGATTCAAACAAATAAAAATAAACTCGATTTATAGATTTGATACCTTGTCTAGAACTCATGTTTGAAAGAAATATTTGATCACATAGAATCATGAAGTGAAGTGGGTTAATTAAAAATTCACAGGTAATAAATGGCAACAAAGAAAGCCTTGACTCCTCTTTTGTATTTTACATCTATAGTATTTTTACCTTGGTGGATTTCTCTCTTATTTACTAAAAGTATGGAATCTTGGGTTACTGGTTGGTCGAATGCTGGTCAATACGAAATTTTTTTGAATGATATTCAAGAAAAAAGTATTCTAGAAAAGTTCATAGAATTGGAGGAAATCCTCTTTTTGGAAGAAATGATCAAAGAATATTCGGAGACAGATCTAAAAAAGCTTCCTATAGGAATCCACAAAGAAACGATTCAATTAATCAAGATACATAATGAAGGTCGTATCCATACGATTTTGCACTTCTTAACAAATATAATTTGTTTTATTATTCTAAGCGGCTATTCCATTTTAGGGAATGAAGAACTCGTTATTCTTAACTCTTGGTCTCAGGAATTCCTATCTAATTTAAGTGATACAGTCAAAGCTTTTTTGATTCTTTTATTAACCGATTTATGTATCGGATTTCATTCGCCCCACGGTTGGGAACTAATGATTGATTCGGTCTACAAAGATTTGGGTTTTATTCATAATGATCAAATTAGATCTGGTCTTGTTTCCACTTTTCCTGTTATTCTCGATACTATTTTAAAATATTGGATTTTCCGTTATTTAAATCGCGTATCTCCCTCACTTGTAGTTATTTATCATTCAATGAATGATTGATAAACGATCTAGCGATATTAATCTAATCCAATTAGAATCTTTTTTACTTTGTAGTTCTACATAAACATTTTAAACTTCCTGTTTGGAGGATTTTCATCGTTTTTCTTCATCCTATCGTATTCCCATAAAATGGTTCCAGTAAAGTAATATAGCAGAATCGTGGATAGGGAACTATACTAGTGACCTACCCAATTTATTGTAGAAATTTTCGGATCAATGATTAGACCATGCAAACTAGAAATATTTTTTTTTGGATAAAGGAACAGATTACTCGATCTATTTCCGTCTCGCTCGTGGTATATCTCATGACCCGGACATCCATTTCAAGTGCATATCCCATTTTTGCGCAGCAGGGTTATGAAAATCCACGAGAAGCGACTGGGCGTATTGTATGTGCCAATTGTCATTTGGCTAGTAAGCCCGTGGATATTGAGGTTCCACAAGCAGTACTTCCGGATACTGTATTTGAAGCAGTTGTTAGAATTCCTTATGATAAGCAAGTGAAACAAGTTCTTGCTAATGGTAAGAAGGGGGGTTTGAATGTGGGGGCTGTTCTTATTTTACCGGAGGGTTTTGAATTAGCTCCTTCCGACCGTATTTCTCCTGA